AATAAGAAACTAATCCGCACTTCTACAACCCTTGATATTCAAGGAATATCTATACATTCTCTTATAGATCAGACAAAGTAATTGAAGTTAAACCAGACAGAATAATGGAAGTCTCATTCATATATCATATATTATTATGTATGTGATAAATCAAAAAATTCATAAATAAGATAATGATAATAATGTAGGGATTCTAAAATTGGATAGGGGTTCTTTTAGATTCTAAAATATGAACAATACTTATTTCGGATGAGCCAAGCCAATAAATAGGATGAACTGCAAAAATTCTTTATCATGAACTATGTAACGTGCACATCAACATCAATTATATGGCCACGAAAAAGAAAAAGTAACATCAAAGCAAAGGATATGAAGAAAATGAAAATTTCAAAAAAAAATACAAAGAAAAGGGCTCGATTCTATTTGTGTAATCCATCTAAGATGAATTTTTACTATTCCCACTCCACCCCTGAGTTCCCTTAGACTAGACTTTTTGGTCTTTCGACCAACTAATTTAACCATTCGAATATTATGGAAATATTAACATTTTTTTTAGAGAGTAGAAAAAAGGGGAAACAAAATCAAATAATTCATTATATATACATATAATGAGAATATACCTAAAAAATGTATCTATTCTTTAATTATCGAGGAAGAATATATCTACAGATACCTAAATAGATAAAATAAATATGTATGATAATCTATAACACAAATTGGTATGTATCTATTCCCCATATTGATTTAAATATGGGGAATAGATACTCATACAAATGAATCATGTGCCAGGAACCAGATTTGAACTGGTGACACGAGGATTTTCAGTCCTCTGCTCTACCGGCTGAGCTATCCCGACCATTCTTGACGCATCAGCCTCATTTTTATAATAAAAGATTATTGGAGTATATGTCAATGAATCTATGTCAACTAAATAAAAAAAAAGACGAAAAATACAAATTTGTAAGTTAGTTTCAGTAGTAGTAATTATTTTGTATTGCTAATCACGCATATGAGGATTCCTTGCTCAAAAATAAGATATTCATAAAATTCTACGTGTTTCACACATATATATTGAATTACATATTCCAAAGATACTCTATATATTCAAAAACTTGTGACTTGTAATTATGATAAGATAATTATGATAAGATAAAGAAAAATTCCAATTTATTTGTGAAAGAATAAACAGAATAAAACACGTAAATAATGAATTAAAGATAGAGAGGATATAGGAAAAATAATTCGAAAATGAAACAGGCCCTTTGGGGATAGAGGGACTTGAACCCTCACGATTTCGAAAGTCGACGGATTTTCCTCTTACTATAAATTTCATTGTTGTCAGTATTGACATGTAGAATAGGACTCTATCTTTATTCTCGTCTGATTGATCCGTTTTTCAAAAGATCTATCAGATTATGATGGAGTGAATGATTTGATCAATGAATATTCCATCTTTTCTTCAACTTGGAATTGATTTGATTCACATCTTTCATTTGTGAATATATTTTTATCACAAATGGATATTTGAAGTCTTCATTAATCAATTGAAATAGTATTTCAATACATATATGTATATATACATATGTTTATCTTTGATCCATGCCTGGAATTTGGATGGAAGGATTCCTTTCCTAATGCAAAAGGAAAAGTCGTCAACTCCATTTGTTAGAACAGCTTCCATTGAGTCTCTGCACCTATCCTTTTTTTTATTATCACTTTCGGAACTTTTCTTTGTTTTCGAAAAACAGGATTTGGCTCAGGATTGCCCATTGTGAATTCCAGGGTTTCTCTGAATTTGAAAGTTCTCACTTGGTAAGTTTCCATACCAAGACTCAATCCAATTAAGTCCGTAGCGTCTACCTATTTCGCCATATCCCCCTCTTTTTTATATTTGAGATTCGAATCTCATTAGAATGCTTTTTCATTTATATTATGATATGAGATATGATAATTATGCCGGAACTTTTTAATTCATTAAATACAGATTCTTATATTGAAAAGTGTTTGCTTCTATTTTTTTTATTTTCTTTCATCTATATCGGATACCATTATTTGGTTGAATCAGAAATGATTCTATTATCTCTGTATTCACAATTCAATATACACAGATATATACCACATATCTATCTATATTCTATGCCCCTACTTCTATTATTTTTTAATGCAATTTGGAATACTCGAATGGTCGATTCTTTTTTTTCGTCTTAGTTTTTTTATCTTTCCGAATGAAAACATGGGAATCTTTGATTATGATCTGGGTTAGTCTTTTCTCTTTCTTTCATTTTTTTCCTTAAAGCGAACAGATACAGATTCTCTATAACATAACTAAAAAAAATGAAAATTTTATTTTTTTTGTTTAAATAAAGAATCCATTTATTCATATAGAATTGATATAACTAAAACAAATCTAATGGCTGTAAATAATCATTCTTTTAATGTAGAATTAGACATTTATTTAGAAATATTAAATTCCCAATTACTTACTCCAATTTACTTTAAT